GACTTTTCAAGTTGATAATGCTTTCTGGGTGATCTCAAACTTTGCAATTGTTATCCTGGCCAAAAAAAAATCTTGATACTTTTTATATACAAAGAATTTACTTGTTACTAATATAACCTAACTCGCGTTGTTCTTTAGATCTACTTTGTTCACTCCAATAGTATCAGAAATCAAATCAATGCATAAGAAATGAATGCGTTGTCATACTATATAGAATTCAGACTATACCACATCACTTATTTTACTGGATCTTACGGAGCCTGTTGATGCAGAATAAAATCGAGTCTGATCATAGAAAAGATTCTCTTCAAGTAAAACCAGCCTACCCTCTATGTAAGAGCCTTGCTTGGTGGTTGGAAAAAAGACACATTTAATTGTAAATTCTAATGTGGCAGATAAGATAAAGTCATATATCTGCGCGGCCAAAGAAATAGTTCAAGTCACACACTCCCATAATCCATTTTTTGTTTGGAGAGTTCCCTTCAACTATTTATCTATGTAAAAAAAATTCAATTTTTGTTAAGTTGAAGAGAAATATCTAAATACATGTGTTATTTTGTTTTATAATCCATAATTGTAGCAATGAAAGAAAATCCTCCCCAAAATAAAAAATGATTGTGATTACAAATATCTATGATCCATATTCACTCTATGATCCATATTCACTATAAAGGACCAGAAATGCCTTGTTTACGTATCATTGAAAAGTGCATTAACATAAATACAGCAGTAAGAAGAGGTAATACAAAAGTATGCAAACTATAAAAACGAGTTAAGGTAGATTGGCCCACACTGGAACTTCCGCGTAATAACTCTACCAAAGACGATCCTATTACAGGAATAGCTTCGGGTACGCCTGTTACAATTTTTACTGCCCAATAACCAATTTGATCCCAAGGTAAGGAATAACCAGTTACACCAAAAGATGCAGTTAATACAGCCAAAACTACACCCGTAACCCAAGTTAATTCGCGAGGTTTTTTAAAACCACCTGTAAGATACACACGAAATACGTGTAGAATCATCATTAAGACCATCATACTTGCCGACCATCGATGAACTGATCGGATTAACCAACCAAAATTAGCTTCAGTCATTATATATTGAACAGAAGCAAAAGCTTCAGTAACGGTTGGACGATAATAAAAAGTCATAGCAAATCCCGTTGCTACTTGGACTAAAAAACAAGTAAGTGTAATTCCTCCTAAACAATAAAATATGTTCACATGAGGCGGAACGTATTTACTGGTTATATCATCGGCAATCGCCTGAATTTCAAGACGTTCTTCGAACCAATCATAGACTTTATTGAGATAGGTAACCCAAAAGAACCCCCCCAGAGAACCGTATATGCGAATTTCATCTCGTACGGCTCAAACAAAAATACCCAAATATTGGTTGTAACAAAAACAGATATCTGTTATAGAAAGTTTGAAACTTCTTTCTTTAATCCGTTATGATTCTAATTTTCTTTTACGATAAGCCAAAATACAAAACCGAAAGCTATTCTTTTTGGTTATAGTTTATAATGCCAAAATCTCAAGTCGGCACACTCGTCTTTATCGTGATCTTTTAAGGCCTCTTGAATATTCTCAAATTTACTTCATTTTTTTATTTGGATAATGTGATTTTACTGCTGTCTTCTTTATTCTTGAATTTTTATTATTGATAAGGATTCTCTTGTTAGGACCATATGAATAAAAAAAAACCTCAGATTCATACTAGAACCACGATGATTCAAAAAAACTGCTTTAATTGAAGTCCAAAAATTACCTGAGTAAGAATTGCTGGATCATCACTTCTTCTATGAATAGAACAAAAATACCGAATAGATATAATGAAAAAATTCGAGGAAAGGTTTATCCTTTGCTCAAAATAAAGACAAGTTCCAGAAACTTGAAAGAATAAAAATTTTTCACTACGATAATATCTTCTTTTTATAACTCTTTGAAAAGGTTTTTAAGTCCAGTTGCGAGGTCTAAATATTTAGTATGAATCATAGTTTTACTATTTTTCGAATCTATTTTCTATATTCCGTGCTCCAGATACTAGATTCAATATCTGACAGAATCAAACCATCTCTATAAAGATGACAGACCCATTTTATGTTCTGTACTTTCAATAGGACCAATTAAAACAAGTCACACACTCATATTCCGGAAATACAGAAACAAAGAAATTCTACGATCAAACTACCAAATCAAAATGGAATAGACTAACAAACAATAAGAAACCTAAATGCTTCACTTTCTATTGAAAAACTAATTACTCGATTCTTGTGAATCTAATTCATAGAAATTCCGTCCAATAAAATGGACGAATTATAAATCTCCAAAAGAATAGATAGAAATATCGCAAATAGAGCCATTGCAACACCCATCAAAGGAGTAGTCCCCCACCCCGGGGCTACTTTACCATATTCTGAATTTAAAGGTTTCAATAAATTCCCTACAACAGTTCGTCTTGGACCAGATCTAGAATTATCCTCAACGGTTTGCGTAGCCATAAATACTATTTTTTACTCATTTAGATCTGTTGACTTTGTATACCATTCCACTGTAAATATAAGGATCTTATCCTATAGATCTATTGTGATCTGGAAACTTTCTAATTATAATAATGGAAACAGCAACCCTAATTGCCATCTCTATATCTGGTTTACTTGTAAGTTTTACTGGGTATGCCTTATATACTGCCTTTGGGCAACCCTCGCAACAACTAAGAGATCCATTTGAAGAACATGGGGACTAGTTGAAGTAATGCGCCCTCCCTATTGGGGGCTCATTACTTCAATTAAGATAATAAAAAATTATTTGACCTTTTTCGTCGGAACTTTAGGGGGTTCTCTAAAAAAAATAGCGAAAAATATAATTCCTAAAGTTGAGACTAAGAGGAATGTATAAACCAAAGCTTCCATAGATTTGATCGTGGTTTACAATTATAGCTTTCATACCTGTTTCTTGGGGTGGGGCTCTTTTCCAAAAAAAAAAGAGTAAATGCAATGATTCAAATCAAGATTGATCTAGTTCTTTATGTGAAATTCAAAATTCTGAAAAAGTAGAAAATAATCAAAGAATGTTATACTACCTGTCTTCTTGTAGTTGGATCTCCAAGTTTTTGGAATGCTCCAAATTCTACTTGAGCATCTAAATCTGGGTCGATACCAGCAAAAACATCTCTGAACAAAGTTCTAGCACCATGCCAAATGTGCCCGAAAAAGAATAGCAGAGCAAATGAAGCATGTCCGAAAGTAAACCAACCCCTTGGACTGCTACGAAAAACACCATCTGATTTCAAAGTAGCACGATCTAATTCAAAAATTTCACCCAATTGAGCACGTCTAGCATATTTTTTTACAGTAGTGGGATCACTATAACTTACTCCATTAAGCTCACCACCATAGAACTCAACAGTTACACCTACTTGTTCGACACTATATTTCGATTCTGCCCTTCGAAAAGGAACATCGGCTCTAACAATTCCGTCTCCATCTACTAAAACAACTGGAAATGTTTCAAAAAAAGTAGGCATACGACGTACAAAAAGCTCATGTCCCTCTTTATCTCGAAAAATGGGATGTCCTAACCAACCGACGGCTATTCCATCTCCATTGTCCATTGAACCCGCTCTAAATAACCCCCCTTTTGCTGGATTATTTCCGATGTAATCATAAAAAGCTAATTTTTCAGGAATTTTAGACCAAGCTTCTGATAAATTTTGATTTTCGGCTAGTCCAGCACCAACTCTTCGATATATTTCTTGCTGGAAGTATCCCTGATCCCATTGATACCGAGTAGGACCAAATAATTCAATGGGGGTTGTTGCTGAACCATACCACATAGTTCCAGCAACGACAAAAGCTGCAAAAAAGACAGCAGCAATACTGCTAGAAAGGACAGTTTCAATATTTCCCATACGTAATCCTTTATATAGACGTTGGGGTGGACGCACACTAAGATGGAAAAGACCTGCTAATATGCCCAACGTTCCTGCCGCAATATGATGAGAAGCTATCCCCCCCGGAACAAAAGGATCAAAACCTTCCACACCCCACGCGGGATTTACGGATTGTATCCTTCCAGTTAGTCCATAAGGATCAGACACCCATATTCCGGGACCATACAATCCTGTTACATGAAATGCGCCAAAACCAAAACAAGCCACCCCTGCAAGAAATAAATGAATTCCAAAAATTTTGGGCAAATCCAAAGAAGGTTTTCCAGTACGTTCATCACAAAAGATTTCTAGATCCCAATAAACCCAATGCCAAATAGCCGCTAAAAAGCACAAGCCTGAAAACACAATATGTGCTCCGGCCACACCTTCGTAACTCCAAATACCCGGATTCGTTATAGCCCCTCCTGTGATATTCCAACCACCCCACGAATTAGTTATTCCTAAACGAGTCATGAAAGGTATAACGAACATACCCTGTCTCCACATTGGATCAAGAACAGGATCAGAGGGATCAAAAACTGCTAATTCATATAGAGCCATCGAACCGGCCCAACCAGCAACTAGAGCTGTGTGCATTATATGAACAGAAAGCAAACGGCCCGGATCATTTAATACAACAGTATGAACACGATACCAAGGTAAACCCATGAAAAAATACCCCTTCAACAAAAAATAGACACTATGTAACTTTATTGCACTAGAAAAAAATTATTATAGCCTTTCAATAGATTCTCTTGGAAAATGGAACAATCATATTTGTAGAAATAAAAGAAACAGATTTATTCTATACCGGATAAGTAACAATACGCAATGGTGGGGAGACGAGAGGGGTTGACAACTTTCTCTATGAATATTTAAATAAGTAAATGCAGACATAATCGATTATCACCCCAATGACCCATTCGTAACAACTTTACTTTTTTTAGTATTCTTTTTTATGAAAAAAAGCAATATCAATATAAAAGAAAGGAAATTCTTTTTAACACGATAAGCTAATTCTTACGTTTCCACACTAAAGTGAGATATATGACTTTATTATTTGTCCATTTTATGCCCATTGGTGTTCCAAGAGTACCCTTTCGAAACCCTGGGGACGAAGATGCATCTTGGATTGATATATAGTGCGACTTGTCAGATATAGTAGGTTATATGGGATTTACCCGTTTTCTCCCCCGATCGAGATATCCTCTCTTTCACCCCCAAAAGAGAATGATTCAATCATAAACATAAAAAAGGGGAGCGTGAAGTGTAATGAAGTACAATTCTATCGATTTTTTAATTTTTAGAGAAAATCTCCAGATTCTTACTCGAAATTATGAATAATTTATGGTTGGCTTAATTGGACCAATAAAATCAAGTACCCAGGCTCTGTGTAGAAAAAACCACTGGGTAATATATCTATGATCACTACTTCTATCATATACATGTATTCTATTTTACAGAAAACATTCATAAATTTCGAAAAGGAAGAAGTTCTAACAAAAAGACATAGTTTTGGAATATTTGTTCTATATGTGCAAATCCAAATCGGGCAGATCTTTACTCAGAGTAGAAAAGAAACCTAAAAGAATTGAAAAAGTCCATTCAGAAACAAGAAAATGACATTGTGATTGGGCTTCGATCTCGATGAAAGCAATACATCAATGAGAAGATAGTTCACTAAATTGAGTCTATTATTCTTTTTTTTTAGTTCGAAGAAATCCATTAGAAAAAGAGAAAGATCAAAATCGACACATTGATTCCTTTTTTGCTTATCTAATTTTGGATGAACTGTATGCATCAAAAGGTGCATGTACGGCTTTTAAGGAAAAAATGGAACCCTAATCAATCGACTTTATCGAGAAAGATTACTTTTTTTAGGTCAAGACGTTGATAGTGAAATATCGAATCAACTTATTAGTATTATGATATATCTGAGCATAGAGAAAGAGAATAAAGATTTGTCTCTGTTTATAAACTCTCCTGGGGGGTGGGTAATACCTGGAATAGCTATTTATGATACTATGCAATTTGTACAACCAGATGTACAGACAGTATGTCTGGGATTAGCTGCTTCAATGGGATCCTTTCTTTTGGCAGGAGGCACAATTACCAAACGTCTTGCATTTCCTCACGCTTGGCGCCAATGATTCTTTTCTTTGAGAATATATATATATAGAATAGATATCTATATATATACTATACCTTCGCCATAAAAACCAAAGTAATAATAGCATGGTATTTTGAATTCCATATGCAATTTTTTTGAATCATTTAATTATATATAGAAAGAGTAGTATGAAAAAGAGGGTATTTACAAATCTATAAGGAACCTAGTTTCATTTTAGTGTCGCAGACTTTTTTGTTTTTTTTTTCATACCAGAAAGCTTTTAACAATTTTTATTTGAATCAAAAGAAAACATAACATAATGAAAAAAAAAGAAACTTTTGGATTGTTGAATAACAAAATGATATAAAAAACAACGGAACTTTCGTAGTATTTGAAAATAGATTCAAAAAGAAAAAAGAAAGTTGGTTATTCTATTGTTTATTATTTAAGGATCCGGATCCAAAAGATCCAGTAGATTTTTGACTTCTTTTTTCTTTGATAGAAAAAAATAAATTTGTAAATGTAGAAACAAAATTCATCGAAGAAAATACTCTATCCATAGAGGAAAAAATGAATTGCATAGGTGCAAAAGCCGTATGCATCAATACGCAGAAAATGCTTGTACGGTTATTGAATATTCTTTTTGCCCTTTTCTTATTTGTCTTTATCCCTTTTTTTACCTTTATTTTGGGAATAAAGAAAATCTTTAGCAATATACCCATATAGGAAAAAGAATTCTAAAAATATTTATCAAGATAAGGGAAATACTACTTAAATGATATAATCAGGGTAATGATCCACCAACCTGCTAGTTCTTTTTATGAGGCACAAGCGGGAGAATTTGTCCTGGAAGCGGAAGAGCTACTGAAAATGCGTGAAATTATCACAAGGGTTTATGTACAAAGAACGGGCAAACCTTTATGGGTTATATCGGACGACATGGAAAGGGATGTTTTTATGTCAGCAGCAGAAGCCCAAGCTCATGGAATTGTAGATCTTGTAGCAGTTGAATAAAAAATCGGTGGCAAGGGTTATTCTAATAAAATACAGGATTGGAAATGTCATTTTTTACTCTTCTTACTTTACATTTTAATAGAATATCTCTAAGAGTTTCTCTATTAATACAGTATAAATAATATAGGCTATAAGTAATATAGGATATAAGTAATTCACGGTTAGGATAGATCTAAACCTGCTCATTATACAAAAATAGATATATATAGTACGACTTACCATGCCAACTATGAAACAACTTATTAGAAACACAAGACAGCCAATCCGAAACGTCACAAAATCCCCAGCTCTTCGGGGATGCCCTCAACGCCGAGGAACGTGTACCAGGGTGTATGTGCGACTCGTTCAGATTAAATACTAAGAAAAAACCAATTAAAATTTTTCAGTATTGGTAATCGGTTAAGATAGTGTGAATGCGAAAACTACATTCACACTATCTTAACTTATATATAATTCTTTACTTTTATATAGAATTCTATATAATTCTTTCCTTTCTTTTATCTTGTATCAAATTTATGGTTTCGATTGGTGCAAAACCAATAATACTAATTTGCAATTAAGGACTTTTCCATCGGTAACAAAAAAAAGTTACCCGTTAAGCGGAGAAAATACTATTTCAATTCAAAAAAAAGTATGTCCTTAAATATGTCCTTAATAAATGAAATTGGATGGATTTTGTAAGAAGTAACTTAGGAATAAGAGGGTCAGCTACCCAGCAAATTTTCATAATTAAATACCGTTACTATATAAATGGATTTCGTTGTGAAAAAACCTATTTGCTCAATATTGGATAGGTAGAGCCAAAGAGTGTGAACTGTACAAGTTAACAATAACATTGATTAAAAGAATAAAAAATCAAAAGAAAAAGGCTCCGGTGTATAGAAAGGACCTGGCCATTTCTAAAAAAAATCATAGAAACGAAGGAACCCACCAATTAATTATATATATATGTGTCCTATTTCATTTACTATTTTTATTTTATGTTTTTTGATATCTAGTATCAATACAATTTCTAAAATCGTGGTTGGGGCGGTTATAGTAGCAAGAGCCATTGGAATTTTTTTTTATACATCGGAAAAATCCATTTTTGTTATTAATAGACTAGGAAGAAAAAAAGAATAACTGAAAAATTAAATAGTTATTCCTCAAAATATCATTTATTCAATGACCAGAATTAAACGAGGATATATAGCTCGCAAACGGAGGACAAAAATTCGTTTCTTCATATCAAGTTTTCGCGGAGCTCATTCAAGACTTACTCGAACTATTACTCAACAGAAAATGAAAGCTTTGGTTTCGGCTCATCGTGATAGAGATAGGAAAAAAAGAGATTTTCGTGGTTTATGGATTAGTCGAATAAATGCAGTAATTCGCGGGAATACAAAAGTATCTTATATTTATAGTAATTTAATTAATAGTCTATACACGAGGCAATTGATTCTTAATCGTAAAATAGTTGCACAAATTGCTATATTAAAAGAGAATTGTCTTTTTATGATTGCCAACAATATCATAAAAACCTAAAACCCCCTTATTTACTCCAGGAAGGTATAGAATAGAAATTTTTATTTTGATAGCTTTCTCATATGAGAAAGCTATCAAAATAAACAACCACGCTTAAAAAAAAATGATTCTTCGTTACCTATTATCTTTTTTCTTCCAACAAAAAAATAAAACGAAATTATCCTAATTTTCGAACAAAACATCAATCCATGTTTAATTCGAATCGAAATTCAAATTGGATTTCGAATTTTTAATTTCGATTTTTTTTTCTTAAAGTAGTTATTTTAGCAGTCGACTCGCTTTTTTCAAATTGTTTTTCGTTATTAAGAAAAGGTAACGAAGATAAAATACGAGCTTGTTTTATAGCAATTGTAATTAATCGTTGTTGTTTTAAGGTCAATCTATTTACGCGTCTAGATAAGATTTTTCCTTGTTCACTAATAAATCGACAAATTAAACCCATGTTTTTATAATCAATTCGGTCCCCCGATTGAATCGGGGGCAAACGTCTACGAAAAGATCGCTTGGATTTCATAAAGAGTCGCTTAGATTTTTCCATAGTTTATTTATCCCTATTCCAAAAAGAACATTTATTACAAGAAATATAAGAAAGGATTTGTATTTTTTTTATTCTTCCTTTTTTAGCATATGTCGTTATATAACCACGGGAACATATACATAATTTTCTCAATTCCAATCGACTAGGCGTAGTGTGTCGATTCTTTTTAGTAATCTATCTAGAAATACCGATTGATTCCTTATTTAGACTCTTTTTATAACAACCAGTACTCTCCAAAATAACAATTATTCGGATATCTTTACCCTTGGCCATGAACCTCCTTTGGGTTTTTAATTCACTTAACTCTTTTCGGATTCGAATCTAAGAAAAAGAAAAGAACGAAAACAACTAAAATAAAAAAGAATAATTCGAAAAATTCTGAAAGATTTCGTTCCAATTGAATTGAATATAGTACAAAAAAAATAGCACAAAAAGAATACATGGATCTGGAACTAGATTTCGTTTCAAATTGCTATACAGTATTTGAGTTTTTTTTTTAAGTATTTTTGATGATATTGTTGCCCCAACTTATCCATTTTATTTCTGCTTTCACTTTCTTTTTAATAGGAATTGAATGATTAATTCAATTCCACTGAAGCCTGGACCAGATCCCGAGTTTCACTCCGAATTTCAATACCTAAGCCAAATTTATCTTTCCTATTTCTATTACAACCCTAACACAAGAAAATAAAAGAAGAGTAGGTTAATGACACACATTTCATATTTAATTGGACCTATAATCTTCTTCACCCCTTCCCGTGTCAATAACTAAAATGAAAAAAAGGGGAATATCAATGCATCTGGAAAAAAACGATTGATCTCTATCAATAGACCCGCCAAAGCCCCGAACCACAAAGTACTTACTACTGGTGCCACGG